ATGTATAATATCGGTCAGCCATAGACCTCCAGTTACTGGATCTAATCCTCCACGAAAAGTCAGAAATTCTGCATATTTTGACCAATTCAAGGTGAAAAATGGAGTTGCTCCCTCGGCAAAACTCGGATAAAGTTGAGCCAAAAGATCTCGATTCAGGATAAATTCATGAGGAAGTGGGATCTCTTTAGGATCTACTGCAGCATTTAGAAATTGGTTAATTGGTAAAGATACATGTATTTGATGTCCTGCCCAAGAAAGAGATCCCAATCCTAGGAGCCCTGTCAAATGGTGATTCAACATAGATTCTACATCTTGGAACCAAGCCAATTTTGGAGCAGCTTTGTGATAATGAAACCAACCAGCAAAAAGCATTAAGGCTGCAAAGACCAATGCACCAATTGCGGTACAATAGAGTTGTAATTCACTAGTTATTCCAGATGCTCTCCAAATCTGAAAAAACCCAGAGGTTATTTGTATTCCTCGGAACCCTCCCCCTACGTCACCATTCAATATTTCTTGGCCCACTATTGGCCAAACCACCTGAGCACTAGGCCTAATGTGAGTAGGATCACTTAACCATGCCTCATAATTGGAAAAACGAGCACCATGAAAATACATGCCACTCAGCCAAAGAAAGATGATAGAGAGTTGGCCGAAATGGGCACTAAAAACTTTTCGGGAAATCTCTTCTAAATCACTAGTATGGCTATCAAAATCATGAGCATCAGCATGTAGGTTCCAGATCCAAGTAGTAGTATCGGGTCCCTTAGCTATTGTTCTTGAGAAATGACCTGGTTTTGCCCATTCCTCAAAAGAAGTTTTTATGGGATCCCTATCTACCAAAATTTTCACTTCTGGTTCCGGTGAACGAATAATCATTGAGTCCTCCTCTTTCCAGACAACACATACAAAGAGACCTGCCAACATAAAACAGAATTAATGAATTTATGAGAAATGTTTATATTGAGTTTTATTCTCTTCTATTTCCCATCTATCTATTTTATATTTTCTTTAATTTAATATATTTTCGTTAGTTATTCACTAGAACAATTATGATCTCGAAGTCAATCCGGGGCAAGTGTTCGAATCTATTATGACATAACTGTGAGGCGCTCAACGGACCTTTTTTAATCTTCTAAGACATTTTGTGGACGTTGAATGGAAGTTAAATAATTTTTGGTGCAGCATAATGGAATGTATTCCTATTTTACTCAGAAGTTACTAGATGGAACTTTTTTTACTTTTTGTTTTTATATTTTTATATAGAAAATATTATAATATTTTTATGTACTCTATTTTTTTTTTTCAAATCCCGTGAGTAGTCATTAGTATTCATTATTAGGCAATATACCAGTATTTTTTTTTGAAGGTCTCTTTTTATTTTTATTTGATTGATGGGGATAACAAACAATAAATTATATATATAAATTATATAATAGAAAATAAAATTATATAATATATATATCAAAAATCGAAAATCTTATCTAATTTTCTTAAATAATAAGAAATATTATTTAAGAAAATTAGATAAGATTTTATAAGAAAAAAACAGAGTGTTCTTATTCAAAACGCCCAGTGATCTTCAACCAATTCTGTGCTTCAATATAATTCCCGGGGGTAAGGGCTATAGCTTGTTTCCAATATTCAGCGGCTTGATTAAACCAAGACTCCGCAACTTCGGAATCTCCCTGTCGAATGGCCTGTTCTCCTCGGTCGGAATAGGTGAGTAAATTCCTTTCCTTAGAACCGTACATGAGATTTTCACCTCATACGGCTCAGCAGTCAATTCTTTTTTCTATTATTTTGAAGTTAACTAAAAGAAACAAAGAAGTTATTAACAAAAGTTTCAAACTTTACTTTGACTAATAAAGAATTTCAAAGAATATTTCATCCTTTTTTAGTTTTATCTTTTCTCCTACCTTCAGACATAAACATGAATAAAGCACCGGCATTAATACCCTCATTAGAATTTATAATTAATTTTCTGAAAGGTAACTATCTCGATTTTTTATATCATATAAAAAGTATATGATATCAATTTCTATAGAATCTTGGAAAAAGTCTTTTCTTTCTTATAAAGAAAAGACTTTCTATCTTTGGGATTTGATACTACACCGCTGCTAAAAATATCAGAGATCCTTTTTATTACATAAGTGGATTCCTTACTTTTCTATCATGAGATAAGTAAGTAAGCAGTTTTTTTTTGTATCGGCTCAAAACCTCTTTAATTGATCCTTACGGTGCTTCCTTTATCAATTATATCTTTTATCCATAGAAAAATAGGTATCTAGGCATATCTATTTCTTCATATTTTGACTTCTATGAAGTTTCTTTCTTTGCTACAGCTGATAAAAATCGTTGTTTTGGACGATATATGTATATGTAGAAAGCCTTTTTTCTTTCTAGTATTTATTATATTAGTATTTGTGGATTTGCTCGTTCTTTTCTTTTTTATCTTTCTATAGTGGAGATAGTCGCACGTAATGACAGATCACGGCCA